TAAATTCAATGTACACAGTCTGGTATCGTATACGATACCAGTTCTATTGCTAGCAAACAGAACGTGGCTTTCAACGGGGTGGAATCACCCCCCCCTATCACCCCCCCCATTCTATTATTTTTATTCTTCTTATTCTTATCTTCGCACTACCCCCTATCACCCCCCCATTCATATATTCACCCCCCTAATATAAATTAGGGGGGAGGGGTCAGTTTAGATATAGATTAGAGAACCCTTAGGTAAATTCAATGTACACAGTCTGGTATCGTATACGATACCAGTTCTATTGCTAGCAAACAGAACGTGGCTTTCAACGGGGTGGAATCATAAATAAAAATTTAAACAATATAAAATAAAGTAATTAAAAACAGGAAGAATAAAGCAATATTTAATAACTTACAAAACCCCTAAATTGAAAGAGTTTGAGTCTGGCTCATGTTTCACTACGAACTGAATATAAATATGAAGTTATCAATTAAAAAAATGAATTTGTAGTATATAATATTAGTTATTAGAAATACTAGAACTAGTCAAGTTCCCAAGGACTAGCAAAAATCGTGCCAGCCGCTGCGGTTAGACGAAGAGTCCAAGTGAAACCTAAAGAATAAGTTTAGCAGAGTTAGTTGTATTTTAAGAAAAAGACATTAATTTATTAAGGAGGTAGAATTCAAATAAATAAAAAATTTTTATTTAATACTAAACACAACCTAAAAAACCTAGATTAAAAACCAGGATTAGATACCCTGCTATTCTAGGCAAAATAACTCAGGGTAGTAAAAGAAGTTCTTCAAACCCAAAGACTTTGGCGGTATCCTAACATAACAGAGGAGCTTGTCCCGTAATCGATAGTCCCCGTTTAATCTTACTTAATCTCGCCCACAGCTTGTGTACTACCGTTGTAAGGTTAATTTTAAAGAACATTTCCAGCCTTAATTTCTCTTAAACAATTCAGGTCACAGTACAGCTCATGATTAAGGGGTGATGAGCTACAATTGAATTTATCAACTACGAAACAGCAGTGAAATTCTGCTAGGAAGGCGGATTTGTCAGTAAGTATTTTTAAGAAAAAACTACTGAAGAATGCAATAGGATATGCACATATCGCCCGTCACTCTCCTATTTAAAAGGAGATAAGTCGTAACATAGTAGATGTACCGGAAGGTGTATCTAGAACGACGAGATAGAGCTTGTCTAGTTAAGCCGTCCGCTTACATCGGACAGAAATTTGTGCAACTCAAATTGTCTCGAAATATCAAAATAGGCGATGTCTTAAAGTTAACTAATAAAAGAAAGATCTTTTAAATAACGATATTAAAGTAACCATTAAAGAAAATAAATTTACAGCCGATAGAGAAAAGTACTGCAAAGGAAATTATTTAAATTTAATTAAAGAAGATATAAATAATCGTACCTTGTGTATCAGGGTTAAGCAAAATAATCTCTAAATTTAAGAAATCCCGAAAGATAGTGAGCTATCGTGATGAAAAGTGAGCGTAGTAACGCTCTTATTAACCTCACGATTGAAGTGAAATGCTATACGAACTATCTAATATCTGGTTACCTAAGAAATGAATTCAATTCAGTTCRCCAAATTAATTACAAAAATAATRATTGAAATTTTAATGGCGAATTAAACGGCAGAGGGATGAGCTTCTACCGTGTTAATCAATAAAGATGAAAATTTTTTATTCTAAAAAAGCATAGCTAGGCTTAAAAATAGCCTTTCTAAAAGCATATGTTATAATGCATGCTTATGTAAAAATAATTTACTTAAATTTCATCTCATTTATTAGGTCCAATCATAAAACAACAGAATGATAGTGATAATGCTTAAATTAGTAGAATTTCTTTAGTAAATGAATACAATTAATAAAATAAACAATTACTATAAAAGAAGCAAGRTATCTTAAAGGAACTCGGCAAAACTTTATCCGCCTGTTTACCAAAAACATCTCTTATTAAAATAATAAGTACCGCCTGCTCAATGCGTTAGTCAATAGCCGCGGTATACTGACCGTGCAAAGGTAGCATAATCATTTGTCTCTTAATTAGAGGCTGGAATGAACGGCGCCACGAGATAAAAGCTGTCTCTAAGATAATAATCGAACTTCATTTCTTGGTGAAAAAGCCAAGATAATTCTAAAGGACGATCAGACCCTATAGAGCTTTAATTAACTTTTAGACAAAAGTATTACCGTAAAACTGTAACCAAAAGTTAATTTTTGTTGGGGCGACAGAGAGAAAATAAATAACACTCTTTTTTTNAAAAATACTTATTAGTAAATAAAGGATCCTTAAATCAAGATTAAAAGACTAAGTTACCTTAGGGATAACAGCGTAATCTTTTTAGAGAGTTCATATCGATAAAAAGGTTTGCGACCTCGATGTTGGATTAGAAATTCAGTAAGGTGCAGCAGCTTTACAGGAGAGTCTGTTCGACTCTTAATATTCTACATGATCTGAGTTCAAACCGGCGTAAGCCAGGTTGGTTTCTATCCTTAGAACAAAAATTCTTATTTAGTACGAAAGGACCAATAAGAAAAAGTAATGCTTTACAAATATGAATATCATTAATTAGTATAAAAGTAAAATTAATTAGGCAGAGGAGTGCTTTGCATTTAGAATGCAAGAACGTGGGTGAAAATCCCACAGTTAATAGCCATTGGGACAAGTTTATGCCTATTTTATACGAGGAAAGCTGTTATAGTATAATAATTACCTTACATTTTCATTGTAAAAATAAGAGGCTACTCTTTAACGGTAAAAATAAAATATATGTTGATGTAAAATGCATATTGGACTTTGATTCCAAAAGACTTGGTGTGATTCCATTACATATAAACTTTAGTAGCTTAAACTCAAAGCATTGCACTGAAGATGCAAGGATAGCAATATTGCTCTTAAGTATTATGAAAAGAGGAGTGTCTCCATCATTGGGGTATGAACCCAGTAGCTTAATTTAGCTTATCCTTTCTATTTCTAATGTTAAATCTTTCTTTAACTTTACTAACCGTTATTTGTGTCTTAGTGGCAGTTGCATTCTTTACACTATTTGAACGAAAGCTTTTAGGTTACATTCAAATTCGTAAGGGGCCTAACAAAACAGGATTCATAGGATTGCTACAGCCTTTTGCAGACGCTATTAAATTATTTAGAAAAGAACATGTGGCACCTATTAGATCAAACTATTTACCATTTATTGTAGCCCCTGTTGCCAGATTCTTTCTAGCACTTTTAATTTGATCTTGTATCCCTTCTAAGTATTCTAACGTACCTTTTAAATTAGGGGTTATATTTTTTTTAGTATGCACTGCATTAAATGTTTATGGGCTTCTAGCAGCAGGGTGAAGATCAAATTCAAAGTATGCTTTACTAGGTGCTTTACGGGGGGTTGCTCAAACCATTTCTTATGAAGTAAGATTGGCATTAACACTGCTTAGACCTTTACTTATCACCCAAAGATTTGATATAGCAAATCTTGCTGAAGCGCAAGAAACAATATATTTTATTGTTGTACTTCCTATCCTATCCTTAATTTGATTTGCGTCTTGTTTAGCAGAAACTAACCGAACCCCCTTCGACTTTGCAGAAGGAGAGTCCGAACTTGTGTCTGGTTACAATACAGAGTATGCTAGGGGGGGATTYGCGTTGATTATACTGGCRGAATACACAAGAATCCTATTTATATCAATATTATTTGTAATTCTATATCTTGGAGGAAGCACTTCAGGATTAGGAATTGTGTGATTTACACTAGTGGCTTTTACATTTGTATGAGTGCGAGGCACATTACCACGCATGCGTTACGACAAATTAATAAGTCTTGCTTGGAAAACATTTTTGCCCATTTCCTTAATTTTCTTAGTTTTGGTAAGGGCGTTAATTTTAACGTAAACGTAAAGTAAATGGTTAAGAGTTTTGAACTCTTATTTCTTGTTTTCAAAACAAGCGCTTTCTTTAAACTAAACCACTATTTCAATAATGCATCCCAAAATTTTAATACTAAAGGAGCAAGAATAAAATAAGAGAAATAAATCACAGTAAAAGACTGCCCTACAAAAATATAAGGTGCTTCAACAGGCTTAGCCCCAATTCATGTAAGAATAACGACAGTTCCCACAAAACCTCAGAACATAAACTTATTAATCGGATAAAAAGTCAAACCTCGTAAATCCCTTTTATGTCAGAATGGTATCACAGCCAAAATTAAAATCGAAAGTAACAAAGCAATAACCCCTCCCAACTTATTAGGAATAGAACGTAAAATAGCATAAGCAAAAAGAAAATACCACTCTGGCTGAATATGAACTGGAGTTACTAAAGGGTTAGCCGGGTTAAAATTTTCAGCATCCCCTAAAAGATACGGGTCGATTAAAGAAAGTAAAATCAAAAAAGCTAATATAAATAAGAAACCTACTAAATCCTTTACAGTAAAGTAAGGGTGAAAAGGTAATTTATCCACGTCTCTTTGAAGCCCTAAAGGATTGCCGGACCCAGTCTGATGTAAAAAAAGCAAATGAACCATTATGAAAGCCGCAATAATAAATGGAATTAAAAAATGAAAAGTAAAAAATCGATTTAAGGTGGCATTATCAACCGCAAACCCCCCTCAAATCCACTGTACTACTATATCACCAACGTAAGGTACAGCCGAAACCAGGTTAGTAATGACAGTTGCACCTCAAAAAGATATCTGGCCTCAAGGTAACACGTACCCTATAAAAGCGGCACCCATCGTTAAAAATAAAAGCAAAATACCTGAAAATCACACAAACTCAAATAAGTAGGACCCATAATATATACCTCGACCAATATGGAGGTAGATACAAATAAAAAAGAAAGACGCCCCATTAGCATGGATGCATCGAAGCAATCATCCATAATTTACATCACGTATAATATGCACAACCCTAGAAAAAGCCAAAGTAACCTCGGGAGTATAGTGCATGGCCAAAAAAAGGCCTGTTAAAATTTGAGTAACTAAACACAAACCTAAAAGAGAACCAAAATTTCACCAAGCCGAAATATTAGAAGGTGCAGGTAAATCCACAACCGCACCAGACACAATTTTTAGTAAAGGATGGGTAGAACGTAATGTTAACATTTAATTTTTTATTCTTCGTAAAGGAAAAGAATCTTTTTTAGTATTATGAACCACAACTAAAAGAGTAAGTAAAAGATAAAGAACAATAAAAATAGTAAAACGATAAAGTTCTGTGTTATATAATGGTTTCAAAAAGTACTCCATAGGGTTGTTTAAATTAGGCCCAAAGTCAATATCTAAATTTAAGAACACCAGTAACATAAAAGCCCCCCTACAAAGAAGTACACCTCTAAGAGCCCATCTTCTTTTAAACTTTTCATTAGAGGCCAATAAAGAAATATAAACAAAAATTACTAACAACCCACCAGTTAAAATTAACAATAAAGTATATGAAACCCAGAAGTTAATTCTAGATACGCCTAATAACAAAGAAATCAGCACTGTAGAGAAAAGTAAATTCAACCCTATAGCCATAGGATGGGAGAGAAAAGGAAAAGCTGTAATTATTAGTAAAAGTACTGACAAGAAAGGAAACTGAATTAAAATGACAGAAGATAGTTTATATTAAAACTCAAGCTTTGGGTGCTTAAAATGTGGTCTACCACTCTTCTGATGCCCGTAGACTACCGTCACCAATGGTTTACAAGACCAACGTTCTTAAAACTAAACTATACAGGCAGCATGTTCAATAATTCTCTAAATTTTTTACAAATCATCGAAGTGGTAGGATGTTGGGGTATTTTTCTATTCCTTATTAGGTTTATTTCTAAACGAAAACATTTGCTTAGAACCCTTTTAAGATTAGAAGGCCTTATGTTAATAATCTTTATGCTTCTCTCTCAACTAAGAATTGTAAGTAACTTCTACAATTTTTTGCTCATTTTTCTAAGTTTAGTAGCCTGTGAGGGGGCTTTAGGACTATCACTTTTAGTCCTAATTGTTCGTAATTACAGTAGAGATTATTTCAAATCAATAAACTCATTAAAATGTTAAAAATTATTTTAGCATCAAGATTTGTTATTGCCACAAAAGATTCATGATTGCTAACAATACTGTGTCTAATTATCTTGACAACCCTAACTGCTTCACAGTTAAGGTTCGACCTAAGAATTTTAAATTTTACCTTAGTCGATAACCTAAGAATCTTTTTAATAACCTTAAGCGTATGATTATCTTCGTTAATAATTTTGGGGAGATTTTATATTAAAAAGAACAAAAATAACTCTGGGCTATTTGTAGCCGTAATTTTGATTATAAACGCACTTCTACTTATGTCGTTCTCCACGTCAAACATGCTGACCTTTTATATCATATTTGAAGCAACATTAGTACCAATTTTCATGTTGGTATTAGGTTGGGGTTACCAGCCTGAGCGGGTTACTGCCTCATACTACCTACTTTTTTATACATTGGCAGCCTCACTCCCATTATTACTAAGAATTCTATATATCGACTTTAATACGTGTTCATTAGAATTCTTAATTCTTAGGGCTAGCGGTATAACTAGTAATCCTGTACTCTTTGTAGGAGTAGTTCTAGCATTCATGGTTAAAATACCAGTTTACTTTGGTCATCTTTGACTGCCAAAAGCCCATGTAGAAGCTCCCATAGCAGGTTCTATGATCCTAGCAGGGGTACTACTTAAATTGGGGGGTTACGGAATTCTACGAAGAATTCCGGTAATTTTCAGAGACAGTGTTAAGTACTCTAACTGGTTAATCACGTTGGGTTTATTTGGGGCTATTAGCGCATCATTCATCTGTATTCGACAAACTGATCTTAAATCACTAATTGCTTACTCCTCAGTAGCGCACATAGGGCTAGTAATTGTTGGGCTATTCCTAAACAAATGAACCGCTTGATTTGGCTGTGTAATTATTATAATCGCACATGGCTTATGTTCTTCAGCGCTTTTCTGTTTAGTGGGAATACTGTACTACCGAATAGGAACACGAAGAATAATTTTAATCCGAAGCGGAATTACTGTTATACCATTATTAAGTATGTGGTGATTTTTATTTGGAGCTGCTAACATGGCAGCCCCTCCCACACCTAACCTAGCAGGGGAAATTATAATTTTTATATCAAGAATAAGATCTAGACTTCTCACCGCTCTAATTGTGGGGGTTGCATCGTTTTTAGCCGGAGCATACAATCTATATTTGTTTTCCACTACGCAACACGGAAATAAACAACTAGAAATAAATAGCATATCAGAGCCCAGAACCCGAGAACATGTAACATTAACACTTCATATTCTACCTCTTCTTTTGAGATTATTTATAATAAACGTATATTGTTAATGTAGTTTAAAAAAAACTTAGATTTGTGGTGTCTAGAATACTTTCAAAAGTCATTAACCATGAGCAAATTCCTTTACAATAATATTAGCTTCCTTTTAATAAATTTAAGAATCTTATGCTTCACTCTCGCATTAATATCATTCATAAAAAATAATTCCACCTTTATTGAATGAACTCTAGGAGGAAGAGAAAATAGTATTACTGCTACTTTACTATTTGACTCCACATCCTTTATATTTTTAAGGATTGTACTATTTATTTCGTCTAATGTTATCTTCTATAGAAAAAGTTACATGTCCGAAGACCCTTATGCTAATCGATTCATTTTATTAGTTTTCGCTTTTGTTATTTCAATAGTAATCATAATTATCAGGCCAAACATTATCAGGATCCTATTAGGATGAGACGGGTTAGGACTAGTGTCATACTGTTTAGTAATCTATTACCCAACAAAAAAGTCCAGAAGTGCTGGGATACTTACTGTGATAAGAAACCGGGTTGGGGATGTATGCATCTTACTAAGAATCGGGTGATTTAGAATTTTAGGAGATTATAACTTTACCGTTTGAAGATTTTGATCAGAATCCATACGAAGAGACTTTATTACGTATTTAATTATGCTAGGTGCGCTTACTAAAAGAGCCCAAATCCCGTTTTCTGCATGATTACCAGCTGCCATGGCAGCTCCTACCCCGGTATCTGCACTAGTTCACTCGTCTACCCTAGTCACAGCTGGTGTTTATTTACTTATTCGGTTCTCATCCTCAATAAACTTTGCTGACAAATCAATGCTTTTGTTTATTGCAACAGTAACTATATTTATATCAGGGTTGGTTGCTAATTTTGAATTCGATTTGAAAAAAATTATTGCATTATCAACACTAAGTCAGCTTGGCATAATGATATTTGCTATTGCATTGGAGCTATATGAATTAGCATTCTTCCATTTAGTAATTCACGCATTATTTAAAGCATTGCTCTTTCTATGTGCAGGAACAGCTATTCATAGAATTGGAGGAAGACAAGATATCCGAGTATATGGGAGACTTGTAAAAAAATTCCCATTAATCGGAGTCTGCTTAAATTACGCCAACATATCACTGTGTGGACTTCCGTTTTTAGCCGGATTTTATTCTAAAGATCTAATTATTGAAATAGCAGCTAAAGGCATAATTAATCAAATTATGCTAATTATAATATTCTTAGCTGTAGGATTAACGGTAGGATACAGAACTCGATTAAGTTTTTATACATTTGTAGATTCCCCCAACGGCCAACCATTTTCTTACGTCTGTGACCAAGACCCTTTAATATTCTTACCTATCGTCAATCTCACAATATTTTCGTTAGTATCAGGAAGTGCTATCAGATGAGTTATATTTAGCAACCCTTACTCTATTAACCTTCCTTTAAATCTAAAAATATTAACGCTGGTAATGATTCTATCTGGAGTACTCATTAGGTTAGCCTCATCGTATCCGTATTTTTCAAAGAAAGTGCTACCCCTAAAAATTGTGAATTTTATTAGAAGCCTGTGATTTTTTCCATATATCTCAAGGCAAATTACTTCCTACTTACCTTTAAAAACTGGAAAAAACTGATTAAAATTCAATGATCAAGGGTGAATTGAAGAGTGCACAATTAACACTATTTCAAAAAGAGCAAACGCTAGATTTAATAAACTTGAGTGAATACAAAATAACGAATTAAAAATCCATATACTTATATATCTAATTTGAGCTAGATTAGCAATTCTATTATTGAAATAAGCTTCCTAATAAATGGTGTCAGTACCAAAAACAGTCAAATATTCTAGACTAGGTAGCAAACTACATTATTTACCCTATCAAGATAATCCTTTTTATCAGGCACTAGTCTAAAGAGTAAGGGCTGACTTATAGCCAAATCTTAGGCCGAAACTAAGTGTAATAAATTTACTTCATACTCATAAATGAGGAAGGCTCAAAAAAGCACCTTTTGAATGCAAATCAAATATTATAGTTAACTACAACCCCTTTAATTTATTCTGCCCATTCCAGAGCGCCCTCTTTTCACTCAAAAAAAAGACCGAATAAAAGGATAATTAAAAACACAATAATGGTAAAAAACCAATAAAACCTCGAAGAAAATATAAAAACGATAGATGCAGGTAAAAGCAAAGCAATCTCAACATCAAAAATAAGAAAAATGACAGTAACCAGAAAAAACCGCAAAGAAAATGGTAAACGAAAATCAGAATTAGGATCAAAACCACATTCAAAAGGAGAAGCCTTCTCACGATTTAATTTTACTTTTTTACCAAAAAGAATAGAAAGAAAAAAAACTAACCTAGAAACTAAAACCAATAATAAAATAAAACAACCAAAATAAATCATCTACCTTTTCCATAAATATGGACCTTTTGATTGGAAGTCAAATATACTTTTATACTAAAAAGGTTAGTTTCCCCATCAGTAAATTGAGATGTATAAGAATAACCATACTACATCAACAAAATGTCAATATCAGGCTGCCGCTTCGAAACCAAAATGATGAGTTTTAGTAAAATGCAATCAAACATGTCGGAAAAGACAAACAAAGAGAAATAATGTACCTACAATGACATGAACACCATGAAAACCAGTAGCCACAAAAAAAGTAGAACCGTAAACAGAATCTGCAATAGTAAAAGGAGCTTCATAGTACTCTAGAGCTTGTAACGAAGTAAAATACAACCCTAAACCCACTGTAGCTAAAAGACCATGCACAACTTGAGTGTAATTCCCCTCAATTAAAGCATGGTGTGCCCAAGTAACAGTAACTCCCGAGGCAAGTAGAATAGCCGTATTTAGTAAAGGGATCTGGAATGGGTTAAATGGTTGAATACCAGCAGGTGGTCAAACCGAGCCGATTTCAACAGCTGGTGCTAACCTACTGTGAAAAAAAGCTCAAAAAAAGGAAAAAAAGAATAAAACTTCTGAAGTAATAAATAAAATTATACCTCAACGTAGACCTAAAACTACTACCTGTGTATGATGCCCTTGGTAAGTTCCTTCACGAACAACATCTCGCCATCATTGCGACATAATCATCAAAGTACTTAGAGTACCAAGCAAAAAAAGACTGATTTCGAAAGTATGAAATCACTTAGCAATACCGGTCACTAAGGTAAAAACACTGAAAGCACTTAAAATAGGTCATGGGCTTTTATCAACTAAATGGAACGGGTGATTAGAATGAGCTGACATTTTAGACTTCTCTAGAATATAAAGTTGCTAAAACTGCAAAAACGTATGACTGAATTACAGCAACAGCTGATTCTAAAGTTAATAAAAGAACCTGAACAAATAAAAGAACACCCAAAAGAACAGAACTTATGTTAGGCCCTTGATTGCCTAATAAAACCAAAAGCAAATGTCCAGCAATTATATTTGCTGCTAGCCGAACAGCTAAAGTACCAGGACGAATTACATTACTAATAGTTTCAATTAAAACTATAAAAGGTATAAGAACACCGGGTGTTCCTAGAGGGACACAATGCGCAAGCATGTGCTTTGTATTATTTAACCAACCGTAAAACATAAATGCCAACCATAAAGGCAAAGCTAAAGCCAATGTTAGTGAAAGATGCCTAGAAGCAGTAAACACATAAGGTAATAGACCTAATAGATTGTTAAATATGATAAACACAAAYAAAGAAATAAATAAAAAAGTATGACCTCTTTTATAATTAGGACCAAGTAGAACCCTAAATTCTCGATGTAAAACTGTTGTGAAAGACCTAAAAAACACAGTAAAACGATTAGGTAATACTCAGTAACAGTAAGGCAAAAAAAATAAACCTAAACCAACCCTTAATCAATTTAAAGGAGAACCAAAAGAAGTAGAAGGATCAAAAATAGAAAACAAATTAGTTATCATTGTCAAGGTAAACGGGAATTTACAGAAGTAGTTGACTTAACAGAATCAACAGAAGAAGGAGAAGCAACAAAATTAAAGTAAATCACTACTATGAATACTACAAAAAAAACTAAAAAGAAGAAAAAAAGTAAAGTTCATTGAGAAGGTCATATCTGAGGCATTAAAAGTTACTTCAAAAAGTAATTTCAGCTTGACAAGCTGATGTTATTTTTTAACTAAACTCTTCATTATGGGCAGGCGTGAGTTACCATTACAAACTCAAAAGGTTTGGGCTTACTTAAAGCTTCATAATGAATAATTAGAAACCCAGTTAAGAAAATCAGATGGGGTAATAGACTCTACAGCAATCGGTATAAACCTATGATTGGCCCCGCAAATTTCTGAACATTGCCCATAAAACACCCCTGGTCGATTGAATAAAAGATTTAATTGATTCAATCGACCAGGGACAGCATCAGCTTTTACACCTAAACCAGGCACTGTTCATGAATGAATTACATCCGCAGCTCTTACTAAAACACGGACCTGAGTTAAGTAAGGTAAAATAACACGATTATCAACTTCTAATAGTCGAAACTCTCCCTCTTTTAGACTATCCTCTGGTACTATATAAGAATCAAATTCAATATTAGAAAAATCAGAATATTCGTAACTTCAATACCACTGATGCCCAATAGCCTTAATAGTCAAAGCAGGCTCAGTAACCTCATCGATTAAATACAGCAAACGAAGTGAAGGTAAAGCAATAGTAACTAAAATTAATGCTGGAAACACAGTTCAAATAATCTCAATTAGTTGACCATCCAAAAGGTATCGATTAACGAAAGTATTTAATGTTAAGGAAATTATAAAATAACCAACCAAAGTTGTAATTAAAATCAACACTATCATGGCATGATCATGAAAAAAAATTAACTGTTCTATTAAAGGAGAAGCGCTGTCTTGAAACCCGTATTGCAACCATGTTGACATTTTCTAAAGAAGAGACTACCTCTTATGACTAGAGCTTAAATCTATTGCACTTTTCTGCCACATTAGAAATTAGAACCTCCTATAACCAACCCATCCAATCAATGTCAGCCAACTAGGCGGTAATATATACTAACTCGCCATATCTATGTTCTGCAGGAGGACAAGGATGTTGCCACTCCAACGAAGTATTTAAATGAGTAGTAAATAATACCGGACGATAACTAACAAAAGCATCCCATAGAATCACAATAAATCCTAAAGTCGCAATGAATGAAATTATAGAACCAATAGAAGAAACAACATTTCAAGTTATTAAAGCATCCGGATAGTCAGAATACCGACGAGGCATGCCAGCTAATCCCAAGAAATGTTGGGGGAAGAAAGTTAAATTTACCCCAAAAAACATTACTACAAAATGTACTTTTAACCAAGAAGGGTTAAAAGTCAAACCTGTAAACAACGGAAATCAATGAATAAGCCCTGCAAAAATTGCAAATACAGCCCCTATAGAAAGAACATAATGGAAATGAGCAACAACATAGTACGTATCATGAAGCACAATATCAATTCTTGAGTTTGCCAAAACTACTCCTGTAAGCCCTCCAACCGTAAAAAGAAAGACAAAACCAGCAGCTCACAATAATGAAGGAGTGTAAGTTAACTGCACACCATGCAAAGTACCTAACCACCTAAAAATTTTAATACCCGTAGGGACAGCAATAATCATAGTAGCCGCAGTAAAATAAGCTCGCGTATCAACATCCATGCCAACAGTAAACATATGGTGAGCCCATACAACAAAGCCAAGTACTCCAATAGCTAACATGGCATAAATTATACCCAAAGTTCCAAATGACTCTTTCTTACCCCTTTCATGGCTAATAATATGTGAAATCATACCAAAACCAGGCAAAATCAAAATGTATACTTCAGGATGCCCAAAGAATCAAAACAAATGCTGGTACAAAATAGGGTCCCCCCCACCRGCTGGGTCAAAAAAAGAAGTATTTAGATTACGATCAGTAAGCAATATAGTAATGGCACCGGCTAACACAGGAAGACTTAATAATAGCAATAAAGCCGTAATACCTACTGCTCAAACAAATAAAGGAGCCCGATCAAGTGTAAGACCTTTTGTACGCATATTTATTACAGTAGAAATAAAATTCACAGCACCTAAAATAGAAGAAATACCTGCTAAGTGTAGAGAAAAAATCCTAAGATCAACAGATGCACCTGCATGAGCAATAGTCCTTGATAGGGGGGGGTAAACAGTTCATCCCGTTCCCGCACCACTTTCGACAGCTCTACCTACAAGTAACAAGGTCAAAGAAGGAGGTAAAAACCAAAAACTCAAATTATTCAAACGAGGAAAAGCCATATCAGGTGCTCCTAATATTAAAGGAACCAACCAATTCCCAAAACCCCCAATTAAAATAGGCATTACTATAAAAAAAATCATAATAAACGCATGAGCAGTGACAATCACATTATAAATTTGGTCATCCCCAATTAACCTGCCACACTGCCCCAATTCAGCTCGAATCAATATTCTAAGTGCTGTTCCAACTATACCTGCTCACGCACCAAAAATAAAATAGAGTGTACCAATATCCTTATGGTTGGTTGAATACAACCAACGACGCACGCAACAGAAGAAAACAACGTTTCTAGAAAAAGCTAGAGATTACATATCAAACCAAAGTACTACAAGTAAGTATGCCAGCATGGAATAAAAAAGTCTTAGCAGTAGGTAAATTTACCGAAATAGCCTCGCGTTTAGGAGAAGGAGGTGCCTCAAAATTAGGATCACTTTGACGTATAAACTCAATACCGTTTATAATGTTGGTCAATCTTTCCTTAGCTACTTGCAAAGGACCTTCAAAATGAGTCGCCGGATTTCCTAAAGAATAAGCAAAACGATTATCCCAGATACAATATCGACCAGGTGGGTTAATTAAAGAATTAAAAACCCCACCCATTTTAGAATCAATATAAATTTTATCTGTCAAACCCCCTATAGAATGTAAATCTAATGCTGCTTGCTGAATTAAATAAGTAGAATTCGCCAAATGCTTAAACGAAACATTAAAATCCTGGACAAAAGTCATAGACTTTTCTAAAGAAAAACCCAAATCATAATACAGGTAAGAAAAAAGAGCGCCTCCAAGTTGAGGTTCAAATATTGTTAAAAAAGCTTTAAGAGATTTAACTACTTTTAACATAAAAATAATAAGACAGCCACGATGCATTACTTCCGGAGGATAACCGGGTACAAAAGTATAAATGTACCAATCAAGATCCCTCACACCTCGAAGAGCGTTAGCCCAAACAATAGTAAACTCCTTAAACGTAGAAGGAGTGAAGGGTATACGGAAGTCTAAAAAAGAAGTGATAAATAAATTCTGTTTTAGACTTCCGTCTGGATAAAAGTGATACCATCAATCAGAACCAATAGTGGGTAACCCTCCGCCTTTAGGCGCTATACAAGGAACCCTAGTGCCGTCTCTGAATCAATAATGTCGACAATTAGGTCTCTTACCAAAACAATCAAAAAGGCCACATTCCAAATTGTTACGTTTGGCCAAGTAGTAATAATGCTTTAATTCTATCGTAGGRAACGTGCTAAGAGTTTTGATATCTAGCATCTTGGAAGGAGTATTACTCTAAATCCCATTAACAGTGAGATGCCGCTAATTTGGCTTCATCCAAGTGAAAACTAAATAATGCAATGGCCGAATTTTAAGCACTAGACTGTAAATCTAGCTATGAGGGACAACCTCTTGCATTAATATCAGACGCTTTAGTTTATGTAAAACGTAAGATTGCAAGTCTTAAAAAGTACCTAGTATAAGTGTCTATAGAGATTGGGCCTAACCCATTTTAAACTTTGAAGGCTTATAGTTTAATTTTAACTTAAACCTCTAATACAGACACACAAGCATAAAACCACCCAGTGAGAGAGTCATTATAAGGGATAGCAAAGTTAGTGAATAGGCCTTATTGAAATTTCAATAAGGCCTATTCACTAACTTTGCTATAATAAAACCGGAATAAGAAATACGAAGGTAGTAAAATAAAGTAAGCAACCTAGTATTCACCAATAAAATAGAAAGTAAGTAGTTACCGGATGCCATAAGCTGAGAAAGAACTAATCACTTAGGAAAAAACCCTAAAAAGGGGGGTAGCCCCCCCAAGGAAAGTAAACTAATAGATAAAGCTAAAAGTCAAGTTATGGATACCGGCAAAGAACTAAACTGGTTAAGATACCTCACATTAGAAAAATAAAAAAAATAAATAACAGGAATTAAGATAGCACAATAAATACTAAAATAAATAAACAACGCAAAAGTACTCACACTTACAGAAATCAATAACCATCCAAGATGCCTAATAGAAGAAAAAATTACTAATTTGCGGAGGTTAGTATGTGACAACCCTATCACCCCCCCCACAAAAATAGAAAAAATGACACCCAAAACTACCATATCAGACGTCCAACCCGAAGAAACAAACAGAACCAAGGGATTAACCTTTTGTAAAGTCAGCATTAAATAAAGGGGAACTCAAGCCAAAGCCTCGCCGACCCTTAGAACCCAATTATGAAAAGGGGCCACACCTATTTTGATCATCAGGCCAACAACTAGTAAATTGAAAAAAAAATCGGGGTGAAGCTTAAGACCTAACACCCCTACTAAAAAAAGGACAGAAGCTATAGTTTGGACTAAAAAATATTTCACCCCGGCTTCTGCCTCTCGCCCAGTCTTAGATAAAAGTATAAGGGGAATAAAAGCCATTGTATTCAATTCAACTCCAACTCAGCATACTAATCAAGAAGAAGAAGATCTAACTAAAAAAACACTAAAAAAAATAAAAGAAACAAAAAAAACCAAATTCGGTGTAACTATCATCAGAGAAGTGGCCTGCGTAACCAGTTTTCAAATTTAAAATCTATTCAAGCTTCTCCAATAGCAGAATTCGGTAAAGACAAGAATACATTTGTACTCATCAGAGAGTTAGAAGCTCCCCATATATTGCCTCACTATTTAACTTAGACTTCACAAAACCAGGCTTTTGTTTAAAAACCCAAATCATAATACAGGTAAGAAAAAAGAGCGCCTCCAAGTTGAGGTTCAAATATTG